TTGACTATACATAATTTTTTTTTGAAGAAACTAAGTTTCTTTAAATTTTTAAATCTTAAATTCTATTCCTACGAAAGGCGAAAGGGCTTTTAAAGTTGAAAGAAAAAATTGCCTAATCATTGAAATTTTTTTATGGAGTCTATAAATTAGACGTGCTCGGATCGAATTATAAGTACTTTGATACTATCTCGTGGTGGTAGTATACGTAAAAAAAATTATCTTGGCTAAAAGATAACCTAAAACCAGATCTTGATTATCTAAACGAACTTGGAACATATTATTGAAATTGAAAAAGTGATTCAGATTTAGTAATTAAACTTTCCAAAATTCATTTTTGTTCTTTCATCCCATCGCAAATCCTCTTGAAGTATTAACTAATGTAAGAGGAATCGAGAGGAATGGTATTAGAAACCTATTCTTTAAATCTCTTTTTTTAACAAATAAATAAGAAGTCTGGGTCGAATTCGGATATTAAAAAGATTACCATATATAACACAAGATTTCTCCTCCAATTCTTTCGAGTCGAGCTTCCCGGTCTGTCATTATACCTCGAGAAGTAGAAAGAATTACAATGCCCATCCCACCCAAAATTCTAGGAATTTTTTGATAGTTAGAATAAATTCGTAAACCTGGTCGGCTGATTCGTTTTAAATTTAGACTAGTTCGATATGGTCCTTTCTTCTTCCTTCTATGACGTAGGATTAAAACCAAAAATTTTTTGTTTTCTTCCCGATGTTTCCTTACATTTTCAATAAAACCCTCTCGTAAGAGTATTTTAATAAGGTTTTCGGTGATGTTAGTATCTCCTATTCGAACGATTCCTTTTCTATTCATGTCAGCATTTCGTATAGAGGTTATTATCTCAGCAATAGGATCCCTACCCATGATAAACTAAAATTATTATTTTTCGCTAGTTTTGATATAATCAACATACTCTTGGTTTTTGTTAATTAATTATTTTATTTAATCTCTGAATTTAAATTTTCTTATTATTTAATTAAAGGTATATGCGTGAAACACAATTTACTAATTAATTTAATTTGATTAATTCTATTTCGTTTTTATTCAACTAATTAAAATACTATAACTATAATACTAAATACTATAACTATATCATGGTCTCCTCTTAATCTGAAATTTTCTATCTTATATCGTCTAATTTTTTATCTTATAAGACCTCAGGTGCTAATGAAACAATTTTAGTAAAATTTAATTGTCTCAATTCCCGGGCAATTGCACCAAAAATTCGAGTTCCTTTTGGATTTCCCTCTTGATCAATGACAACTGCAGCATTGTCATCGTATCTTATTATTATACCGTTATTACGTTTAAGTTCTTTACAAGTACGTACAATTACAGCTCTGATTACTTCTGATCTTTCTAGAGGTGAATTTGGTGCTGCTTCCTTGATCACAGCAACAATAACGTCACCGATATGAGCATATCGGCGATTACTAGTCCCTATGATTCGAATACACATCAATTCTCGGGCTCCGCTGTTATCTGCTACATTCAAATGGGTCTGAGATTGGATCATATCATTTTTTTTTTTTTTATTTGTTATTTAAATGCAAAGGAAAAAAACAAGATATATTGTTTGTCCAAAACAAAAAAAGAAACTTCCACTTTTTTTTAGTATACAAAAGGTCTTTTTCCTTTGGTTCTATATTCCTATTTTGAAATAAGGAATTGAGTTCGTATAGGCATTTTTGATGCTGCTATTGACATAGACTTTTTTGCGATATTTTCTGCTACTCCGCCCATTTCATAAAGTATTCTACCCGGTTTAACGACAGCTACCCAATATTCGGGAGATCCTTTCCCCGAACCCATCCGTGTTTCCGTAGGTCTTAAAGTAATGGGTTTGTCGGGAAATATACGTACCCATATTTTTCCACCGCGGCGTGCATTTCGTGTCATTGCTCGTCGTCCGGCTTCTATTTGTCTAGATGTAATCCAAGCAGATTGAAGTGCTTGAAGAGCATATCGTCCAAAACAAATACGATTTCCTCGAAAAGCTATTCCTTTCATTCTTCCTCGATGTTGTTTACGGAATCGGGTTCTTTTGGGGTTATAGTTGATGGTTCTTTCTCAATTCCATCTCTACTACAGAACCGGACATGAGAATTTCTTCTCATCCAGCTCCTCGCGAATGAAATGATTAAAAAAAAATATACATGTCTTTTACGAATAAAATAATATATTAAATCATCGTATTCTTTGAGATTTCACTTAATTTAGTTAAATCTATTTATTTTAATTTATTTCTTACTTATTAGATCTATAAATCTTAGATTATTAGATTATTAGAATAGGATATTAGGTAGAATAGAATATTAGTAGAATAAAAATTTGTATCTATCTAATATATATAAATTATAATCTATATTCTATTTTAGAGTTCTACTAGTTCTAGATCTAATAGTTCTAGATAGAAATAGAAAAAATTCTCTATAATTAATGTCTATAACTAGAATAATTTTTTCTATTTTATTTGTTTATTTTCGATAATCTTGTTTTTGTTATTTGTTATAATATAAGGTTGTAACAAATTTTTTTATATATTCGAATTAGGATATCAGATTGATCAAATTTAGCAATCAAAAAGAATATAAAACAAATCTTCGCGGGCGAATATTTCCTCTTGCATATTTCGTCTTTCAATAGTTATTTTATTTGTAGAGGTAACCCATGATCTCTCATAATAAAATAAATCGATTGTCTTCTGTTTCCTTTCGCTATCCTCCCAATAAATCATTAAGATTTGTTTTCAGTAAAATCTTATGTATTTACAGGTTACATCGTTCCCATCACTTCTCAATTAATGTTTAGGTCTTATTTTTCCAATGGAGCCTCTAATAAAATAAAATAAAAAAAAAAAATTGTTCTTTAGTCAATCTTCTCAGTCTGGAGTGAATCAAGGCTCTTGATTTTTTGTTTTATCAACAGATTAGTTTCATTTTAAATCAATTGGTATGGATGCTTTACTACATTAGCTTTTATGTGATGACTCATAGACCTTACATATTGGAATTTTATATCATTGATATTCTTTTTCTTTCTTTCACCCTTCCACTTATCTGCATAATTTTATATTTTGATTTCTAAAGCATAATCAGATTGGTTTTCTTTTGTTTGTGCAAAAAGGATTTTAATTGCTACAATGATATGACTAATATATCATATCTTGACTCTTTTTTTGTATCCCGATAATGCAAAGTGATGGGTTGGTTATTAGTTGTATAATTATTAGTTCATACTCTGGTCAGTCCGTTTTTTCTTTTTTATCCGGACTCTAAAAAACCAACGAGTCACACACTAAGCATAGCAATTATATTACTCAATTTTTTATTTTATTTAAATTTATTCAACCCTATATAAATAGAATTCGAAGAATTAGAAATAGCCATATCTAGTTAAATTATTAATATTAAATTAATTCTATAGTGTAAAATTCGAAATTATTAAATTAATATTTGACTATTTTAATTTAATAGTTTAATAGTTAATAGAATTAGAATTGTTTCTTTTTGTTTTGATTAAACAAAAAAAAAAGAATGAAGGATTTTGTTCTTTTTTGTTTTCTTCTAGCAATGGATAGAATGGAAAAACCAAGTCAACTAAGGGTTTATTATTTCTTGTCTAGAAATGTCCAAATTTTTATGCCCAATACCCCATAAATAGTTCTAACTGTATACGAGCAATAAAAAATTTTAGCGCGAATGGTTTGCAGAGGAACCCTACCTTCTCGAATCCATTCGACTCGTGCAATTTCTTTTCCATCAAGACGTCCCGCAATTTGTACTTGAATTCCTTTTGTATCTGCCTGTTCAGTTAATTCAATAGCTTTTTTCATTGCTTTACGAAAAGAAACTCTATTCTTTAATTGTCCAGCTATAAATTCTGCAAGGATATTAGGGTTCCTATAAGGATTTGAAATTCTTGTGATAACAATATTGAGTTTTCGGTTTACACAATTAAGTTCTTTTTGTACATGTATCTTTAATTCTTCGATTCGTTTGGGTCTACTTTCTATTAATAATTTTGGGAATCCCATATATATTATGACCTGAATCACATCGATTCGTTTTTGAATCTCTATACGTGCAATTCCCTCAACGCCAGAAGATATTTTTGTATTTTTTTTTACAAAATTCTTAATAGAGTTTCTTATTTTTTGATCTTCTTGTAGACCCTCAGAGTAATTTTTTGGTTGTGCAAACCAAAGAGAATGATGACTTTGGGTTGTACCAAGTCTAAAACCAAGTGGATTTATTTTTTGTCCCATAATCCCCCACTACTTAACTATACATATTGTCAAATCTCATATCCGTGGATTTTTTTTTAAGAATATGTTAGATTCTTCATACTTCTTTATATCCTATTCTTTATATAAAGATCTTCTTATTTTTTATATAAACATTTCCATATTCTTTATATTCTTTATAATATTCTTTATATAAAGATATATTTTTTAATACAATAGTTATATGACAAGTCGATTTTTTTATTAGATAACCCCGTCCCCGAGCCTGAGGTTTTAATTTTTTCACACTAGTACCGTTGTTAACCTCGGCTTTACTAATAATTAAATCGGATTCGTTGAAAGCCATATTGTGACTAGCATTTGCTGCTGCAGAAGAAATCAATTTTAAAATGGGATAAGATGCTCGATAAGGCATGAGTTCAAGTATCATAATTGTTTCTTCGTAAGAACGTCCACGAATCTGATCAATTATTCTTCGTGCTTTGTTAGTGGACATACGTATATGTTGTCCTAAAGTATATACGTCTGTGTATAGGTCTATCTTTTTCTTTTTTTTATTTATCATAGGATTCGCCTCTTTTTTTTTTTAATGAATGATAAATATTTATATTTGACTTGTTCTTTTAACGTCGGGATTTATTATCATTTTTTGCTTTTGCTTTTGCATGTCCCCGGAAATTTAAAGTAGGTGCAAATTCTCCCAATTTATGGCCCACCATACGATCTGTTATAT